AAAACCATTTTTAAATATTCATTTTTTTTTTTTACCAAATTTTTGATTAACATTGTAGTAGAAAGAAGACTTTGCTGTGTCTGGACTTCAAATAGGTTTGCTTTAACCATATTACTAGTCCCAATTTTTGGTTGATAGAGAGAGAATCAAAGTCTATTTACCAATGAATCATGCGAAATGCTATGGTTCTTAAAGATGAGTTTTGAATTCATTCATAAGTAATTCGCAGGATCATGCACCGCTTCTGTCTTAGTGAAAACAAAAAAAAAAGTGCAGCTGGCTCAATTCAGCCGATTCTTGAAATAAACAACTCGCACACACTCCCTTTCCAAAAAAAATTAATACACCAAGGACTACGATTAGATTTATTGGATTTGTTGCTAAAATATCGGTATTCAATCCGAAACTCCCGGCGGATGGCCAGTGATCCAAGGGAACGAAAGAATCGGTTACATTTTTCATAGGATCTCCTCTTCTCTTATAGACAGACTAATTCTCTATTTTTTATTCTTAATTGTAGTTTTTATTTTCTATATTCGAGTTATAATATTTATTATTTATTTCAATATTCTATTATTATTTAGTATTTTAGTATTTTGATTAGTTTTTATTCATTCATTTACCTATTTTATTTGTAAATAGACTCAAAAAAGGCGATTTAGAAAGAAATGGATTTTTTTGTTTCCAATTGGAAATTTCGATTTCTAAATATATAATACGAATAATACTTATTCGAATTATATATCAGGTCTTGTCTGAATCAAGAAATACTTTCTTTTTTCCTTTGTTGCAACACGGCCTTCAAAAACTTTTGATTTAATTGGGGAGAGAGGGGGGGGGGGGAAGGAAGAAAGCGAGTTCGATATACTAATTCCTTATCCTCAAATAAGTCCTTCCCATGGGTTAGTGTACCAATAAATAAGTACTTGTAAATATTAAATCTTGATAGCTTGATAGAATTCAAAAAAAGCAAGCAGCAAGTCCCAAGTAAAAAAATAAAAATTTTTTTGTTAGGATTAGACAAAAGGATTTGCAAATAAAAGGGCTAATGCTACAACTAGCCCATAAATTGTTAAAGCTTCCATAAAAGCCAAACTAAGCAATAAAGTACCCCTAATTTTTCCCTCCGCCTCCGGCTGTCTAGCAATACCCTCCACAGCTTGCCCCGCAGCAGTACCTTGACCAATTCCAGGTCCAATAGAAGCAAGCCCAACGGCCAACCCAGCAGCAATAACGGAAGCGGCAGCAATCAATGGATTCATGAGAAATTCCTCGCACCAAAATAAAGAAATCAAAAAGGTTAATGATACAATCAACCAATAAATAGAAATTATGACTTAGTTAGTCCGTCGATAATATGAATATTTCCATTCAATCAAAGTAACTAAGAGGAACTCAGAACTGCTAATTGAAATAGAAGACTATTGAATCATCAGAACTAGACTATATTGGATTCTATTGGATTCTATTGGATTGAAATTCCTATCTAAATTACCAATAGTAGGACGTGATATTAGAGATAGCTGGAGCTCATACCTAATTAGTTAATACTTACTATTCCATATACGTGTCTTTCTTGCATAACGTAAACCAACTATTCTATTCGTATCTTCAATTCAATTTGAAAATTGTAAACGCTTCACTTCCTTTTCTTTATCATTATCCTACATACAATCTCATTATCCTAAAGAATTACATGGATACAATCACTCTAAAGGGAAAAATTCATTAGTACAAATCATTCCATAGATATTGAGCTCTTTTTGATTTGGTTGGTTGATCAAAGTTAATGTGATTTTTTTTTTTAGTAAGATTTTCTTTGGGTCGATCGTTGAATGGATGTGATGAAACTTGACTGAAATGGGAATTGATCTAAAATCTTCAACTCCTTTCTTTATTACTAATTCCCTTTTTGAATCAAAATTGTGATTAATTCAGAATCTATATGCACATTTATTTAAACAACAAATTCAAAATAAAATGAGTAGTCAGATTAGTACTCCTCAAATTGGAATTGAATGAAGAAACCAATCCAAAAAAAATACAAAGAAAATACGAAAGGAGACAGAAAGGAAAAGGGAACCAAACGAATTTTAGGAAAAAGATCTTTTAGATAGATCTCTTGCCTTTTTTTTTTATTCCCCATTATCCTAATATTTTTTTACTCTTCTGTTAGATCACTAGATCATATAAATAAGCCTTTTTGTCTATTTTTGTGTTCACAAACAAAGTCAATTATCTTGAGCAAGGCATAGATTGTCTTGCACTACGCTAGAAACAAAATTGATAAACGGAGTCAATCAATGATGCCCCTCCATGGATTCGCCTATATAAGCAGCAGCTAAAGTTGAAAAAATAAGAGCTTGAATACCACTTGTAAATAATCCAAGGAACATGACCGGTATAGGAACTACTGAAGGTACTAAAGAAACCAGAACAACAACTACTAATTCATCCGCTAATATATTTCCGAAAAGTCGAAAGCTAAGTGATAAGGGTTTTGTAAAATCTTCTAAAATGTTAATGGGTAAAAGAATTGGCGTTGGTTGAATATATTTACCAAAATAACTTAACCCTTTTTTGCTAAGTCCCGCATAAAAATATGCTATTGACGTAAGTAAAGCTAAAGCAACGGTCGTATTTATATCATTCGTAGGTGCAGCTAACTCCCCCTGAGGTAACTCTATGATTTTCCAAGGTAAAAGCGCCCCGGACCAATTCGAAACAAAAATAAATAGAAACAGAGTTCCAATAAAAGGAACCCATGGACTATATTCTTCTCCAATCTGAGTTTTGCTCACGTCTCGAATGAATTCAAGGACGTATTCAAAGAAATTCTGACCGTCGGTCGGAATGGTTTGTGGATTCCGAACAGTTACAATGGCCGAGCCTACTAAAATAGCAATTACAACCCAAGAAGTTATAAGTACTTGGGCATGGACTTGGAAACCACCTATTTTCCAATAGAAATGCTGGCCGACTTCCACACCGGATAGATCATATACCCCCTTTAATGTGTTGATGGAACATGATATAACATTCATATTGCCTTCTGAAAGAAAACTTTTCAAGAAATTATTTTGATTCACCCTTCTTTTTTTCACCTTGCCCACTTGAATTGTCTTTTTTTGGACACGAGCTAATTCCGTCCTATTCCCCGTCCGTTATTTTGATTTCTTTTGCGCACTTCAGGAATAGTAACTGATTCCATAACTCTCTTGGATTTACAAAACAATTTTGTTGGATCTTATATTATTTATCTTATTATTAATCAGGGCTCTCGTATATAGCTAGAACGACCTTCACAAATTGCAAATACTAATTTGTTAAGAATGAATCGGATTGAAGCTCTGCAATCATCATTTGCAGGAATCGGCATATCTGCGAGATCCGGGTCACAATTTGTATCAATTAAGGAAATCGTTGGAATTCCCAAAGTGATACATTCTCGAAGAGCTACGGATTCTTCTTGCTGATCAATGATTATTACAATATCGGGCAGCCGCGTCATATATTTTAGCCCGCCCAGATATCTTTCCAAGCGAGATAACTGTCTCTTCAATCGAGCCGCATCCCCTTTTTTAATACGGTTGAATCCCCCTGTCTTTTGTTCCCTTCTCAAGTACCTGAACTGTTGAAGTCTCATTTCTGTATGGGACCAATTTGTTAAAATTCCGCCGTTCCATTTTTTATGAACATAATGACATCGAGCTTTTTTTGCAGCTCGCACTACCGAATCCGCGGCTTCTTTTTTTGTCCCAACAATTAAGAATTGTTTTCTTCTACTTGCTGCATCAAAAACTAAATCACAAGCTTCTGATAAAAAACGAGCAGTCCTAGTAAGATTTGTAATATGAATACCTTTACGCGTTGCAGAGATATAAGGTGCCATTCGCGGATTCCATTTTTTAATACCATGACCAAAATGAACTGCTGCTTCCAGCATCTCTTCCAAATTAATGTTCCAATATCTTTTTCTTATCATTTTTCCCCACACTCCCTCCCTCTCTCTTTTTTCAAAGCAAAAAAGAGCGATGAGACACGCTGAAATAAATAATTGTTCCGACGGAACCTTCTCTTTTCCCGGAGATTGGCCGTTGGTACACGATCCAACCGATTCATTTCTTTCTATTCCTTACTCTTTTTCTATTTCTTTTTTTTTCTGAATTGCTTTCTGACTCTTAATATAAGAAAAACAAATCACAGGATCACCACATCAATAGGTAAACTAAACGGATGAATCTCCTCTCAAGAATCAATCCAGGAATCATGAAATCCTATCAATTCCATGATTGTTCTGCTGTATTGTATCCTAGAAATTATTTGAAATACAAGAATCTACTAACTCCTTGTGGTGGAACAAAAGATCTCTCATTTCCCCCTCGAATAAATTCTTCCTTTTGGTTTTCAAAGGAATGCTTTTATATTGCCGTGAGCGGTGTACTAATCTTTTGAATCCAGTACCCAGAGGGATCATACTCATACTACCTAGAACAACATTTTCTTTCAGGCCTTTTAACCAATCGATACGACCACGGAGAGCAGCTTTTGCTAAAACGCGAGCAGTCTCTTGAAAGCTGGCCTCGGATATGAAACTTTGAGTATTCAGAGATGCTCTCGTTATTCCCAATAATCTGGCTCGGTAACAAATTGCTTCTTCTAAAGCGCGTCCCGTTCGTTCCGCTCGCAACAATCCAATTAGTTCTCCGGGTAAAAAAACCTTAGACATTCCATCTTCTGAAACCAAAACTTTGGATGTTATTTGACGGACAATAATTTCTATATGCCGATTATGGATTTGCACCCCCTGAGATCGATAAACCTGTTGGATCTTATTAACCAAAGATATACGACTTTGCACTAGAGTGAGTTTCGCACCAATCAAGAATCCCCAAGGAATTCCAAGAATTCTTGTTATACACCCGTTCCAATCCTCAACTCTCTCTTCTAGGTTTGGGGAGATTGAATTAATCGAACGCACTTCTAAGACTTGTTCCACTTTGGGAAGACCTTGCGTTATATCACCAGATCTTGCTTTTTCATATAGAAATGTAATTAATGTATCTCCTTCATATAGGATTTCTCCATAATGGCCATGAACAGTTGCTCCCGGAGTGGCCAAATAAGGTTGAGCAGATCTTAGTACTACCGAATCAAGGTGAACAATTATAACTTGACCCGATTTGAGTTCTGGTCCTTTTTTGGCTATCGATACATTTTCACAAAGAAACTCTCCTAGGCTAATTATTGTGAAAAAGAATTCACAAAAATTATGATTATATTTAGGATGTAGAAAATACCAATTCAAATGGAATGAATTCAAAACGCGGGTAGCACATGGATCGGGAGTCCCAATTCCGCGGTTTTCATCGATTAAATAATATCGAATTACTTGAAAAGCCTTGTTTAAATTTTCAACTTTCAAAAATTGAGTTACTGAAACCTTATTATGAGTTATTAAATGGTAAAATGAAAACGAAGTTGAAATTGGAAGAGTTGTTCCTAAAGGGCCCAAGAAAGAATTCCTAATTGGAATTAGAGAATCTCTTTTTATTGATTTTTTGATTCCATTGTAATCTTTTTCATTTTGAAATGGATTGATTTGAAAACAATTAACTGATGACAAAATTCTCAAAGATTGGCATTCCTTATTTCTATTCAATAACGTAATACTAGTTCCTTGATTTTGTTTAGGTTTAAGTGATTGTTGAATCTTTGCCTTAGAATAACTGGAAAAAAATGGATTCCTAGTGGTCCGAGCTGACCTCTTCGCGGAAATCCATTCAGAACCTGACGAATCATTCCTTTTTCTGCTCATATATGAAATGTCGGATTTGACTAAGTTTATTCTTAGGAAATCCTGAATCAGACCATTTGTACTTACTTCAATAACCGAAGCACAGGCCTCTTCGCCCGAAGAATTCTTTTTGTCTTGTTCCCAATTCAATACTAATGAGGTACGAACTAATTGAATACTTGTCTTAGAGATTACCCGAATTAGGTTACTATTTGCATAGAGAAGCGAATTCACAACTCGAAGTTTCAGATTATCCTTTTCTTGCAATAGATCCTGGTAGAAAAGTGTTGCTAGATTTATACCGTTCGCTATTTCATATAGGATTACTGGGCGAACAAAAACAAAAGACTTTTTCTTACTCGGTGTAATCCATTCGACATAGATCCGGGTTTTCACTTTTGTGGATTCCTTAGAAATGCTTTTTGGCGTTCGGGGTAGTACCCCCATCCCACTGTGTTTGGATATCTTATCGGCCTCTACCGGAAAATGGATATCGCCAGAAAAGATTTTGAGTTCCCATTTTTTTTTTTTTTTCTGCACTTGAACCAATCCACCTACCCGACTTCTTATATTAAAAGTGATTTGTGTATCTATTCCGATGATACTATTGTTCCGTACCATTAAGGAGGAGGATTCGGGTAAAAGATACACTTCTTCGGGAATGAAAAAAAAGCGATTGACTTGAATTTTGCATTTTGACTTTAATTCGTTGACTCCCCGATGCTCAATCAAATCATCTTCTTTTTTGCCAATTGAATCCCTGTCTATAGCCCCCCCATAGTTAATAATTCCGGAACTCTTGCTTCGATATTGGGGGTCGTTGAAATAAGCAAAAATACTCTTTCTACGTAAAATACCATTTAGGGGCATTTCAATTGAGAGGCCAGAGTTGGTCATTATTTCTTTATCTCGCTCTTTAATGGATTGAAATGGAATGATGAATCTATTTTTTCTCCTTTTTGCTAATAAATCTGCATTTTCTTGAAGAATAGGAGGATCTGTGCGATTACAATAAGGAGTACCTAGGATTCGATTCAGTTTTAAATAATCAGGAATCCCACTTTCGTTTTTCTCCAAAAGATTTGAACTAATGAATTGATATTGAACTTGATCATTATTTGCTGATGGACTAGAAATAGATCTTCTTTCCACATAAAGAGAATGGTCGCTCATTTGATCTTGATCTTTATGTATTGAAAAGGTGCCTCTGCTGGATTTGCACGAGCTTCCCGCTAATATCCATAAATTGCTTGTTTTTGGTAATAGATGAACATTACTATACGTAAATTCAGGTGCATGGTATACATCGGTACTCCAGTGCATTTCTCCTTCAGATTCGGAATAAATATGTTTTCGCACCTTCTCTTTCAAAGTAAAAGTGTATGCTCCTGCGCAAATTTCAGCAATCACTTGTTCTGATTTTACATATTGATCGTTTTGAACGAAAAGCAAACTTTTTGGTGGAATACTCACGTTCTGTAGAGTATATTGACTCTCAATCGTTACATCCAAGTCGATATAACATAAAAAAGCTGGATGCCCATGACGTGTACGTGTGGGATGAACCAAGTCTTCATTAAATTGAATTTTTCCATTAGAGGGGGCTCGTACATGGTTGGCGATACCCCCTGTAAATACTCCACCGGTATGAAACGTTCTTAATGTTAGTTGAGTGCCCGGCTCTCCAATGGATTGACCCGCAATAATACCGACAGCTTCTCCCAATTCCACCAGGTCGCCATGAGTAGGACTGCGGCCATAACATAATCGACAGATCCAAGACGTACTCTTACAAGTAAAAGGAGTTCGAATAGATATTGGTTGGGATAGAAAGTTTATGAATCCATCGACAAGTCCAATCCCAATATCTTGATTTCGAATAGCAATGCATCGTGAACCGATATAGAGATTGTTTGCTAATACACGACCAATTAAGGTTTGGATAAAAAAGCTTTCCGGACTAATCTTATTTCGAGGACTCACAGAGATACCTCGGGTGCTCCCGCAATCTGTTCTACGTACAACAATGTGTTGAACTACTTCAACAAGTCTGCGCGTAAGATATCCAGCATCTGCTGTTCGTACCGCGGTATCCACAACTCCCTTTCGGGCTCCATAGCAAGAAATGATATATTCTGTTAAGGACAGTCCTTCACGTAAATTGCTTGGAATAGGTAAATCAATCATTTGCCCTTGTGGATCGGACATTAATCCTCTCATACCTACCAATTGGTGTACTTGAGATGTATTTCCTCTCGCTCCCGAAAAAGACATTATATGGACTGAATTCAAAGGGTCCGTCATCCTAAAATTAGGATGCATTTCGGATCGCAAATATTCACTTGCAGCATACCATACCTCAATGGATTGTCGTAATTTTTCTATTGCGTGTACATTTCCATAACGATAGTAGTTTTCAAAAATAAAATTTTGTTGTTCAATATCTTGGACTAACCACCCCTTAGAAGGTAGTGTTAAAAGATCATCAATTCCTAATGAAATGGATGTAGCAGTGGCTTGCTGGAAACCTACAGTCTTTACTTGATCCAGGATGTTTGCCGTATATGTCATTCCGAAGTGATCTATTAATCTGCTAATAATTCGTTTAATGGCAGTTCCATCTATCACGTTATTGTGAAAGGCCAAATGGGCCCGTTCGGCCATAAGTACCTCCATATTCTGCTGAGTAGGGTTGGACAATGGATTTGAGTTAATGATTGGAAAACTTCCTTTTCGCGATTTGAATTCGTATAGAAATTAAGGAACTATGAGTGGAAGCGACTAGATCTGACTTTGCTCCGACAGTGTAGTATAGAATTACTTAGTTTAGATCCCTATAAAAAAACCATCGGAGTAGGCTTGACAAACTTGATCAAAGCCTTGTATAGCTTCTCTCATTTCTCGATAAAGAGAAATATGACCAACAGTGGTTCGAATGTATATACAAAGAATTTCTTTCTTTATACTTTGTACTATTAGATAGTGTTCATAAATCTCATGATAGGTCCCCAAAGATTCATAGTGAATTTCGATGGGGGTTTCTCTTGAAGTAATAAGGCGTTGATCTAGTTGCCACCGGAGCCATAAAGGACTATCGAAATGGATTTTTTTCTGCAAATAAGCTCCAATTGCATCATATAAATGACTAAAAAAGGGTTCTTTCGTATACTTCTCACTCTTCTCGTCAATTCTGTCATTTTGAGACTTTCTGCGATTCCATGGATGATTATACCTAGTTGCATAAATACCTCGACGATTTCCCCTTGTTAACACATAGAGCCCCATAAGCATATCTTGAGTTGGTACACAAATGGGATCTCCAATCGCTGGAGACCGGAGATTCCTAGGAGCAAACATAAGTAAACAAGCCTCCGTTTGCGCCTCCAACGATAAAGGTACATGAACGGCCATTTGATCCCCATCAAAGTCTGCATTGAATCCCTTACAAACTAATGGATGTAAACAAATAGCACGCCCTTCCACTAAAATGGGTTGGAATGCCTGTATACCTAATCTATGCAGAGTAGGTGCCCTATTCAGCAATACAGGATGCCACTGTATAACTTCCTGAAGTATTTCCCATACAAAGGGCTTGGGCTCTGTTTCCCGAATTTGACTCTTAGCAATGGCTGTGTTCGAAGCAAGATGTTTTCTAATTAGACCACGAATTACAAATGTCTGGAAAAGCTCGATTGCTATTTCGCGGGGCAATCCGCATTGATGTAATGAAAGCGAGGGACTTACAACAATGACGGAACGCGCCGAATAATCAACCCGTTTGCCAAGCATAGTCTCGCGAAATCTTCCCTCTTTCCCTTCAATTATATCTGAAAACGACTTGTAAACTTGATTCTGTCCATCCCTCATTGGTTGTCCGCCGAGGCCATTATCAAGAAGTGTATCCACGGCTTCTTGTACCAAATATTCCTGACTCATTACTAAGTCCCCTGGCGTAGATCTACTTATTGTTAATAGAGCATTAAGATGATTATTCCGATAGATAACTCGTCTATAGAGTTCATTAATATCGGAACTCATTAGTTTACCCCCATCTATCTGAATCATCGGTCTGAGCTCGGGAGGAAGAACTGGTAATAGACATAAAACCATCCATTCGGGTTCTATATTTGTTCGAATAAAATGCTTAGCTAATGCCATGCGTTTAACCAAAAAATTCTTTCTTCTCCCAATTTGTTGATCTTCCCATTCATTCCCCGCAGGACCGTCTTCCGCTAATACTTTCCATTCTAGCGATGACAAATCTATAATAATTCGCAAATCCAGATCAGCTAATTGTTCTCGAATAGCGCCGGCTCCCGTAGCAATTTCTCTATTCCGAAATGTATGGAAGCCTTGGGTAGTAAAAAACAGTGGAATACTAGAGTTCCAAGATTCGATTTCATATTGGACTGAACCTCGTAAGCGTAAGAAAGTCGGTTTTTTAGCTATGGGCCTAGCAAAAGCAAAATCGCCGTATACTAGGCCTTCTAATTCTTTAAGAGGTTTATCTAAAAGATTCGCGATATAACTAGGAAGCCGTTTCAAATACCACACATGAGTTACTGGGCATGCCAATTGGATGTAGCCCATTTGATATCTTCGTATCCGAGAATCAACAAATTCGACTCCACATTCTTGACAAAATTTTTGATCTTCTTTTTCGGGAGGCTTTCCACAAGCGCAAATTCCACTTTTTATAGGTCCAAAAATTCTTTCACAAAATAATCCATCTTTTTCAGGTTTTTTGGTTTGGTAATGAAAACTATAGTGTTTTTTTACTTCTCCAACAATCTCTCCATTAGGAATAATTTTTTTGGCCCAAGCGCGGATTTGTTGAGGCGAAACTAATCCAATTCTGAGTTGTTGATGTTTATACCAATCGATCATAGAAGAAAAATTCTAATTCATTCCGATTAAGCTTCCTTCCTATTCATCTGGAAGTTCTTCTCAGATACAAGGAAATGGTTCAGTTCCAGAGCCAAAGATCGTAGTTCTCGAACGAGCAATCGAAAAGATTCTGGAGCATCCTCCGGTTTGGGGATTGTTCCTCCAATCATTATAGTACTAATCACTTCTTGGCGCGCTCTCATATGATCAGATTTATAAGTGAGCATCTCTTGTAAAATATGAGAAACACCAAATCCCTCTAGAGCCCAAACTTCCATTTCTCCTACCCGTTGCCCCCCCTTCTTGGACCTTCCTCTAAGGGGTTGTTGGGTAACAAGTGCATAAGGTCCACTGGAACGTGCGTGTATTTTATCATCAACTTGATGAATTAATTTCAAGATATAAGGCTCTCCTATTAGAACAGGCTGTTCAAAAGGATCTCCCGTTCTGCCATCAAATAGTTTACTTTTTCCCGGATATTCGGGTTCAAATACCCATGGATTGGCTGTTTCTTTGCCGGCTTTATATAATTCAGAAAACACGAGTTTTCTAGAGGCCTCTTGTTCATATCTCTCATCAAAAGGTGCTATTCGATAATGTCTATCTAGCAAACCGCCCGCTAACCCAAGCGAACATTCAAATATCTGTCCTACATTCATTCGTGAAGGTACTCCTAATGGGTTGAAGACCATATCAACAGGTCTTCCATCTTGCAAATAAGGCATATCGTGTCTAGGCAAAATTTTTGAAATGATACCTTTATTTCCATGTCTTCCAGCTACTTTATCACCTACTTTGATATCACGTTTCTGTAAAATAAATACATGAATTGTTTCGGAATTTGAACAGTCGGGATTATAACCGGAGGCTGCATTTTTCTGGATCCATCTCACATCAACAACTTGGCCTCTACCCCCTATAGGTAATTTTAGACAAGTTTCCTTTGAAGTAGATACCTGCATGCCAAAGACGGCGTCTACTAATCGATCTACCCGGGCATCCCATGAGTCTTCTTGAGGTGTTAATTTACCTACTAAAATATCGCCCGTCTCCACCCAAGATCCCAGCATGACAATTCCATTTTTGTCTAAATTTCGGAGTAAGTGGGCTTCTAGATGAGGTATTTGATTAGTGATCCTTTCCGGGCGTTGACTTGTGACATCAGTCTGAATTTCATATTTTCGTATGTGAAAAGAAGTAAAAATATCTTCATATACCAGACGCTCACTAATAAGGACCGCATCCTCAAAATTGTAACCTTCCCATGGCATATAAGCTAATAATACGTTTTTGCCCAAAGCAAGTTCCCCACCAACTATGGAAGCCCCGTCTGCTAAAACTTGCCCCTTTTTAAGGCATTGACCCCGTTGAACCTGGGTTTTTTGATGCATAAAAGTATTTTTGTTCGAACGTTGATATATAACTAATGGAATCTTTATAGTATCCCCATTGCCCACTAAAATGATCTTGTCACTATCCGTATAAATTATTTTTCCCTCCTGGTTGGCTATAGCAGGAACCCCAGAATCTAGAGCCACTTGGCGTTCCAATCCAGTTCCAACAATGCACTTTTCGGACCGAGAAAGCGCAACTGCTTGGCGTTGCATATTAGAACTCATTAAAGCCCGATTCCCATCATTATGCTCGATAAAAGGAATGAGTGAAGCTCCAATAGAAAAATATTGGAAGGGAAAAATACTTCGAAAATGAACCTGGTCCCATGCAATAGTCAGAAATTCTTGACGATATCGAGCGGGAACAGCCTGTTCTTCCTGAATACCACGATTCAGCGCCAAAGAATTTCCTGCCGCTACCATATAGTATTCATCTCTATTCGGTGATAAATAGAGTATCCGTCCTTTTTTTGCTCCCTCAGAGATTTTATAAAATGGGCTTTCTAAAGACCCCCACTCACCAATCTTGGCATGAAGTGCTAAGGAGCCAATAAGTCCAACATTGATTCCTTCCGATGTATCAATTGGGCAAATGCGCCCATAGTAACTAGGATCTATATCTCGTATCGAAAAACTAGCAGTTCTCCCTGTCAATCCTCCCGGTCCCAAATAACTGAATTTTCTCCCATGAAAAATTTGTGTCAATGGATTCGTTCCATCAAAAACTTGAGATAATGGGTGTAATCCGAAAAAAGATTCAAAAATGGTTGTTAATGGAGTTGAAGTTACCAAATTTTTAGGGGTCGGGATCCATTTAGGCCTAATTTCCCCACATATAGTTTCTTGAACCACATCTTCTAAACGAATTAGGGCCAACCCGAATTGATCTTGTAATAGATCGGCTACAGAACGAATACGTTTATTTTTTAAATGATTCATATCGTCAAGTGTACCCATTCCAAATTTCATTTCAATCAAAAGATCCGCCGCTGACAATATATCTCGGGGTAACAAAAATGTATTGTTAGTGGGTATATCAAGATTCAATCTCCGGTTCATATTTAGTCGACCAATCTTTCCTAATTCACATTTTTGTTGAAAGAATTTCTTTTGTAATTCCGTACATAAGGATTCAGAAAAAACTGGATCTCCGCCTACACAAGTAAATTGTTGATAAAATTCCAAAATGGCATTTTCTTTTGACCCAATATTTTGTTTCTCCTTAGCATTCAGGAAAGACAAGAAAATCTCAGGGTAAGAAACATTTTCGAGAATTTCTCGTAGATTCAAACCCATAGCTGATAATAGCAATAGAATAGATATTTTCTGTTTCCTACTCACACGAGCCCATATCCTGGCTTTTCTATCAATCTCTAATTTGACTCTTCCTCCCCAATCTGATATTATGGTTCCCGTATAGACCCAAATCTCGTTATGGTCTAATTCTGTCTGGTAATAGATACCGGGGCTTTGCAATATTTGATTGATCACAATTCTGTAGATTCCATTTATTATAAAAGTTCCGAGGGAATTCATTAAAGGAATATTTCCAATCAAAATTGTTTGCTTTCGCATATTCCTATTTGTTTTCCAAATTAATCCTGCGCATACATAGAATTCCGAGGAATAGGTGAGTGATTCATATACAGCATTTCTTTCGTTTATCAATGGCTCTACTAATTGATAGTTTTCAACAAATAAGTGAAATTCAATTCCTTGATCTGTATCTTCAATTATTGGAAACTTATAAAGTTCTTCTCTTAAGCCCTGATCAATGAACCGACAAAATCCTTCAAATTGTATCTCATTAAATCCAGGTATTGTAGACATTCCCTCATTTCTATCCAACATCATTTTGAATTTCCCGTTTAGTGAAAAGATAAAATTCTATTTATTATTGGATCGGTCTTCATCCAATGCAATTCTATGGATCGATCTAGCAATGATAGAATTTCTATTCTGTTTACAGAATTACATAAAATTTTCTCTAACTCCAGATAAGTAAGCACTGTATGAAATACATATGAACAGAGGAATAAAGAAAATTGGATACTCAAATCGGAATGGAATTTGTAAGCGATCCAACTGGAAAAGAATTCAGATAGTCTACTTAACTTCGACTTAGGGAGTTTGGTATAGAATAGCGCAACAACACAACAAGAAGTGATTCCATTTCTATCATTATTATGATATTTCATATTCCAATACGATTGGATACCAGTAAAATAAAGAGTTTTGAACTTGATATATTCAACGAAATAAAGACCAAACAAATAATGAGAAACAAAATCATCAAATAGAAGATAGAATATGCCTTTCCTATTTTGAGTGCTTTTTGTATGTAATAGAGTTCCTATTTCTTCTAATTCATATATATAGAATATATAGATTGAACGATTGAAATACATAACAAAATAAGGCTTATTAAACATAGACGGATAAGATAGAAGTCGAACTAGTAACTATCGCCTCTTTCCAGTTCTATTCGGAACAGCACATCTTGTGCGCTATCCAAATTTATCTTTTGTCTATTTTCCTTTTCTCCTTTTCATTGACTCGTTTTCATTAACTAAACTAGTAGAAAATCTTCTATATAACTCATCGCCCGCTAAGAGATTCGATTAGGTATCTGTCGAAGCATTTATGTTCTGGGGTTTACATAGACTCATAATTGTTGTTATAATTGAAATTGAGAAAGATTTTTTTTGTTGAAAAGCATGAATCGGATTCAGATTAATTAGGTATCTATATCTAGTTCAATTTATACTTTTCGCATTATGGAAATACAATTTGGAATTCCAATTCAAGACTCCTTCCTGAATTTGAATTCACAGAAAAGAATCATTGGTTCAAACTTTCCCTATTCCTTTTGTGACTTCCGTCACATTTGGTTTTTCATTTCACTAGAAAAGTGAAAGAATTTAGATAGTACGTGTTTTGATATATTATACAAAATGAATTGAAGTGATAGATCCAATCCAACCAAAAAGGAAGGGTTGATTTGCTTGATTTAAGCAAAGGAATGGGATTAAAAAAAAAAAAAAGAAGTTTAGTGGGCCCCCTCCAAAAAAAAGGAGGGCATTTTTGCATGTTTTTTAGAGTGTCTTGGCGGCATGGCCGAGTGGTAAGGCGGTGGACTGCAAATCCTTTTTCCCCAGTTCAAATCTGGGTGTCGCCTGATCAACAAAAGATGCGAAATACCTTAATTCCATTTTGCTCATCTAACTTGTTCACTTTGTTCCCAACAGACGCACGCGAAGGAAAAGAACTCTTGCTACTTCTGTTATTCAAAATATTCTGGTGGTTCGGTTCGATTCTCTAACGTGCTGCAATTTCTTGAATTTCCTGCATCTAGGATTCAAGGCAAGTTTCTAGTAGTAATAATAATAATAAAGAATCGGGAATTGATACATCTTGATATACTTTTTGATAGATTTTGCTTGAGATAAGAGTCCTTACAATAGTAATGCATTGTCTACTGACTGGATTTTGAATTCGAGTGGATAGGAATAGGAATACAGGAAAGCAATTAGTCGTTATGGAAGGGTTGGAGGATACTTTGGGTAGCAATTCAATCAATCTAATGCTGCTTGAATGGAGCATTTTGCATATTTTACATATCAAATAGACAAATATAGAAAAAAAAAGAGAGTCAAAAGAATTCTTTATTTTAGTTTAGGTAAGACCCAATTTTTATACTTTTGACTTAATGAAGAATAAAAAAAGAAAGAGTAGATCTTATTTACACCGTAAATCCATTTTTTTGAGATATCTAAGTAAAGGGTTTACCTACGTATTTTGTTTGTGCTTAATCTTTTACGATTCTAATAGCAATCATCTAAGTGGGTCACTTAAAATGGAATTCATTTGAATTGTCTTTTTGGACTGTTTCAGCAAGCAAAAGTATTGGACAAACCTCCGTTTTTTATTCTTTTTGACTCTCTTCCCCATTCTCTGCTATTATTATTGAATAATAATGGAAAAATTTCTTCATAGAGCTAGGGGACATAATTTACATGGATATAGTAAGTCTCGCTTGGGCTGCTTTAATGGTAGTCTTTACATTTTCCCTTTCCCTCGTAGTATGGGGAAGAAGTGGACTCTAGAGGTACTACTTATTAATTGAGTTCATAAAGAAAACTGTAATAATTTCATTTAGATCGTTCTGCAAAGACTTTTTTTTATTTGACTATTTCAATTTGAAATGGAATTGGTATGTTATGGGCATTACATAGAGTTAGAATGACTATCTAGATTACGTCTTCTCTAGCGTTATACAGGATAACTTTATAACGCAAAGAAAAAAAGCGATAGAATAGTAGAAAGAACTAGAATTCTATAGTTCTTTCTACTATTCTGCTCTTATACAAAATACTACGGATTCGAGTCCACTCATTTCATCTAAGCTGCGAAATAGGACTCCGTTTGCATTTTTTTTTGCAATCATTTCATTTCTGAAAACTAAGAAGTCCAATTTGATTCAAATTAATCACTTTGACTAACAGTTTTTACGTATATTATAAGCAAAAAAGCAGTAGGAACTAGAATGAAGAGTGTAGTAGCAATAAATGCGAGAATATTTACTTCCATAGGTCGTCTCGTTTTTCTTTACTTCGCAATAACTTCGGGATTTAATCCCATAGAGATGATCAATCTTTCCCCTCGAAATTCAATGGGTAGATTTCAGTTCGATGATATCGAATTAGAGTAATCATATGATTAACAATATCCGAGTTCTTCAAGAGATTCGTCGTCGAAAATGGAATAGTATAACACAGAAAGATCGTTTATCCATCGCAAATTCCAAAAAAGGATTCTTGACCCAATCGAGAAGTTATTTCCTTTCTTATTATTTTTGCCATTCTTTCTTTTCTAGAAAGAAAAAGAATTGACTTCTTTGTCCAATCATCGGACAAAGCAGTATCTAAATCTAACCGACCTTAGACTTATATTGGTTACAAACAAACCCAAACAAAGAATAGAAGCGAAATAGCCAAATCGATAAAAAGGCATTAAGTTCGAAACTCCTTTTTACTGATACGAATCTAATCTTATTGGATTGGAAAAGAAAAAAAAAATGTGATATAGAAAGAGAAGTCTCCAGGAAAACGTAAAAAAAAAAAATAAAAGAGACTTGTCAGATTAAATAAAAGGATTCTATTAAAGCAAACAAATGCATTTTGTATCGTACAACTACAAATTCCATTTGTCTATGTCTTAGAGCGAAAGATAGGGTTCTCTATTCAATTTCATTCATTACATAGACGGATCGAGAGGAATAAACAAGCCGAATTCAGTACGATATTTCTTAAAATCCAATCCTGAATATGAATACGAAGCTTTTGGAATTCAATTCTCTTATTTGTCGCGTCTACTCTTTCATAAAACTTATGAATGGCTGGACGGATTGATGTATTATTGTATTAAATTGTTGATTTAGATCCGTCGGGACTGACGGGGCTCGAACCCGCAGCTTCCGCCTTGACAGGGCGGTGCTCTGACCAATTGAACTACAATCCCCGATAAATGAAATAAAGTGTCTAACATACAGATTCTTATGGATTTCATTCAACCCCTTTGCTTTCTATTTCAATTCGAAATTGGAATGGCCGCGTTGGGTTGGAAGGGGGGGGCAGGTACTATATTGATTGATATTTCAATGGATATCCACTTTATAAGCGGAGGCCCCCCGGTCCCGGCCGGATTAGATTTATAGTCATCTCATCTTTTTGTTTATTTCAAATACAAATCGATTGCTACTAACTCGTTCACTGAAAAACCGAGTCTTTTTCTCTTTCCATTTTGCTTTCTTTTTATTAGACTTTATACTTCCAAATCCGGATCGGAATCTAGATTATTAGTAAGATCCTAATCTGAATTTGTATGAAAAAAGAAAGAGCAAATCAAATAAATAACAAGTAGAGCCGAAATTTGGACTTTTTTCTGTATTTGACTCTTTTCTTTTCTGTATCAGGCATTGATTTTGATAGAATCAAGGGGTTCTATCATTTCAGGATCCGTGACTTATTGGGTCGAGCTGGATTTGAACCAGCGTAGACATATTGCCAACGAATTTACAGTCCGTCCCCATTAACCGCTCGGGCATCGACCCAGGAAGAATCCATTTCAGCCTTATTAATAATTCATGATCAACTTCCTTTCGTAATACCCTACCCCCAGGGGAAATCGAATCCCCGCTGCCTCCTTGAAAGAGAGATGTCCTGAACCGCTAGACGATGGGGGCACATTTGGCTGACTATCAGCATACTATGAACATAGTATGCTGAGTTTTTTTGAAATTGTCAATATAATGAAATTGTATGATTCGATTGGAAAGATACTTTCAAGGAGTGATTGGTCTCTCAGAAAACCAAGCCAACAAAGAGGTCGAAATTCCATTTCGACCTCTTTTTTTTTCATTGAGTCACTCATTCTCTTGTTAAACCATATATAGGATATAGGCAGATGATATGTCTATCTCAAATTTAACCAGGAAATTAACAAATGAAAAATCTGGAAATCGTGCAACAGAGATAAAATATCCAATTTTTTTTTTAGAATTTGGTTTTCGTTCGGGTGACAACTCAAATCTTTTTATCAGTGATTCCTTTTAATATCTTGGGTCCAGGTCAAATTTGTAGGTACATATATTAATCAAATCTATTTGGTTAGGGTGGTGGTCAATTCAATTTGGTTTGGTCTTGAAAGGATTGATTGGATTGACCTTTCATTTCACTAATTGGATTGATCTTCCCTTTCACTATCAATAAAGCATTTTTTTTCTTATATTCACTCGTCTGTTTATTTAATACGCATTCGATAAACCCAGGTTTTCCTGTATGAATGAGCGATTTAAAATGGACCACTTTGTAGAGTTCGAAGACTAATCATTTTATTTAAAGAATCAAAAATGGATTTCTTACAATAATTGTAGTAATTATTTACTACATTATTTACACTAGATGATTTACTAGAATCATTATTCTCAATTTTTGACTTTTGACTATAGTAATCTATATATACTAATACATTTATATACTAATAGATTCTTATATATATATACTAAGACTATACTATAGATTATATAGAATCTATGTTTCGATAGTTAGATCCATAATTGACGTACCGAGCATAGGTATATCTTATCCGCCTAGTCGCTAATTCAGGAAGTCCAATAAAAGAAGCCCCCTTAACTCAGCGGTAGAGTAACGCCATGGTAAGGCGTAAGTCATCGGTTCAAATCCGATATGGGGCTTTGGTCTTTCTTCAAAAAACGGATAGTATTCTTAATTTGATTTGAAGGGAGAATCGATCTATTGTAGCTACTTGAGTTTTAATAAAATATCAAATCAAATAATTATTATTATTTAAATAAAGGAAGACACTCTAAAAAACATGCATTCTAACATTCGAAATGAATCAATTATTTCACTTTTTGGATGGGAATTTGAAGAATTCCGTTTTATATATATCAAAAATGAAAAAAAAAAAGACTTACTTATCTTATAGAAAAAAAAACAAAGAAAAAAAAAGATTGCCGGAGCAGATAGGATAGAATCTACTTACTCAGATCAGATTCTAGTTAGGTGCTACACTGTTGTCAATCTGAATAGCTTGAGAAATATACAATGAAGAAAAGAAAAGACTTGAATAATAAGAAAATAAAATGAGTCGAACCTCCCAACCGACCGACGTTTAATAACTTTCCCATAGCCCAAAGAAAATCCTTTCCGTCTTTTTAGACATTTTTTTTTATTGATATATTTTTTTTTATATTGAGTGATCCCTACTTTAATTAATTTATTTTTGTTTGTCTTTTGTAGAATCCCTTTTTCTTCATTCGTAATTAATTATCCAAAATGGGTCCATTAATAGACCTGGTTCTTATTATATAGATTTCTATCTATTTTCAATAATTTTCCAAATTTGTTGAAGTAAGTCCGGACTGCCTATTTAAAATAAATTCATAACGTCTTGAAGAATCCACCTAAGCTAGTCAGTCGTCTATCCCCCGTTCTCGCAAGTCAACGTCCTGCTCTTTGCAATTAAATTCCTGTTCCTTCATTAAAAGTTCCTGCTCTTTGGAGTCCAGGTACTTTTCTCGTAAAGCTAGGTCAGGCTCTTTACAAGTAAGTTCCTTTTGCTTCATTGCGAGTTTCAGATATCAGATGATATCTTTGATATCATCATTTTTAATACATCCCCCTTATTTACTCTAATATTCCAGGACAATTAGTTTACTTTTTTTTTGCGAGATTTTGTATCTTTTTTTGATTTTTCATATTCGGCAAAATCCCGAGTAAGTGAAAATTCGCCCAATTTGTGTCCCACCATATCATCTGTTATATAAATAGGTATATGTTGCTTTCCATTATGGATAGCAATGGTATGGCCAACCATTATGGGTATAATGGTTGATGCTCGGGACCAGGTTTCTATTATTTCTTTTTCTTCCTTTGTGTTAAGCTTCTTTATTTTGTTTACTAAATGAATGCTTACAAAAGGATTTTTTTTTCGTAAACGTGACACAGTGAATTTCTCCCATTTTATTTTGTTTTGAAAAGACGAAGAAAGAAATTTGATTTTCTCTGCTATCCTATTTAGTACGTCGACGAAGAATCGAATTTTCACTATATTTATTCCTTTTTCTACTTCTTTTTCCAAGTGCAGGATAACCCCACGGGGTTGCGGGTTTTTTTTTACCAATTGGGGCCTTCCCTTCACCACCCCCATGGGGATGGTCTACGGGGTTCATAGCTCCTCCTCTTACTACAGGACGCTTACCTAGCCAACATTTCGATCCGGCTCTACCCAAATTTTTATGCTTCGCCCCAGTATTCCCTACTTGTCCGACTGTTGCTGAGCAGTTTTGGGATATTAACCGAACCTCCCCCGAAGGTAATTTTAATGTGGCCGATTTCCCCTCTTTAATGAGCTTAGCTTGTTAGCGTAGCCTTTTAATCTGGTCTGTCTTTTCGTATAAGTGAAGTTGGATGAAATCTATTTTTCGTTGAATTTCTAACAACCAATTATTTAGCTCATACGTGGGCTTTTCCAGTTGTTTAACCCTTGTAATGGAATCAGAGATTGATAATTTTAAATCAAATTCCTGAGGGCCGAAAACCATCTCAAAATTATCTTCATCCATTTGATAAATATCCTTCTGGATGAAATTCACTTCGTTTTGAAGCTCTGCCAAGCCCTTTATCAAAAAGTCTTTGGTTGTTTTAGCGTGTGAAAAGCTTTTGGACAGTTGCGGCACTTCAATATCCAGTATCCAAGGCGTGGGTATTACTTCAAAATAAATAAAAATCTCACGACTCTGTTCTTCTAGACGGGATCCATGACTTTGAATCAAATTCAAAACGGTCTCTATTTCAACCAAGTCAATACTTAACTGATCTAAAATAGCATTTATTCTTATAAGGGTTTGCTTGACGAGGCTTATAAGAAATTTATAATTCCAAATCCCGACCTTTCGGGGGTTCTGTCTCCAAGACTTGGAGGAGGCACTAAACTCGTGCCTCAGCCCCCGAATGGTGAGCTCTATATAATCCTCTGGATTTAGGAATTCGGAATAGGCTCCAACTTCTGGAGTAGAGTGGGTGCCCCAATCCAGCTTGTCTAGCTTGTTGGACATTTGGAGCATATCATCCTCCTGGTGCGGGTTCAGACGTAAATATATATCTAGTAGCATTTTGGTTTTCTTTAAAAGGTTGAAATTGTATTCGTTCAATTGTTTTTTAATGCCAGAGAAAAAGTTTTCTCTTATTTGGGATTGTATGTGTAAACCATATATCGTTTCCAATTCTTTACAAACTTTCCATAATTGCAATAGAAGCAAATAGATCTCGTAATTGACATTCATTACAAGGTTACCTCCTTTGGTTTTCAAAAAAATTTTTACGAGAAAAACTATTTGATCTATTGCAATTATGGAAAGTTTGTTGATTTGACTTCTGAACAACAATTTGATGTTGGAACTGGCCGATCTTTTCTAAGTCTTCTACCATTTTGACTTAGAAATACAAAGAATAACATACATTCTATAACTTTTGAAAACCGAGTATTACGAACCCCTGACCTTTTTTACTATTCAAACAAATTCTACCATACATTCTATCACTTTGGCAACCCGAGTATTACGAACACCTGACCTTTTTTACTATTCAAACAAAGTCTACCAAACATTATATCACTTTGGCAAGCCGGGGATTTTGACTCTTCAATACAAAGAATAACATACATTCTATAACTTTTGCAAACCGAGTATTACGAACCCCTGACCTTTTTTACTATTAAAACAAAGTATACCATACATTATATCACTTTGGCAAGCCGGGGATTTTGAATCCCCGACCGTTTTTACTATTCAATAAAATTATATAATACATTATATAAGTTTGTCAACAAGAGGAGATA